GCCCCCCTGGAATTCCTTCCAAGGCTTGTTGGATTATTTTTATGGATTCTGTCATTTCACTGATTCGTACTAAATAACGAGCTAATGAATCCCCTTCTTTTTGCCATTGAATTTCCCAATCAAATTCGTCATAACACTCATAACGGTCAACTTTACGAAGATCCCATTGTATTCCGGAAGCTCGTAGCATTGGCCCCGATAAACCCCAATTTAGTGCTTCTTCTCCGCCAATAATACCTACGCCTTCAACTCGTTCTAAAAAAATAGGATTTCGCGTAATAAGCTTTTGATATTCAGCAACCCCAGTTAAAAAATAATCGCAAAAATCCAAACATTTATCTATCCAGCCATAAGGTAGATCGGCAGCGACCCCTCCGATACGAAAATAATTATGCATCATGCGCATACCGGTAGCAGCTTCGAATAGGTCATATATCAATTCTCGTTCTCGAAAAATATAGAAAAAAGGGGTCTGTGCCCCAATATCTGCCATAAAAGGGCCAAGCCATAACAAATGAGAAGCGATACGACTCAACTCCAGCATAATAATTCTAATATAGCTAGCCCTTTTAGGTACTTGAATATTGCCTAGCTGTTCAGGTCCATTTACGGTTATTGCTTCTGTAAACATGGTAGCTAAATAATCCCAACGTGTTACATAAGGCAAATATTGTATAATTGTTCGATTTTCCGCAATTTTCTCCATTCCTCTATGTAAATAACCCAATATAGGTTCACAGTCAATAACATCTTCACCATCGAGAGTAACGATCAGTCGAAGAACACCATGCATTGATGGGTGGTGAGGCCCCATATTCACTATCATGAGGTCATTTCTTGTAATTGGTGTAATCATAAGTTTTTCCCGAGTCAGTCTTCCATGCATTTCTGAAAGTAAAAAGAAGTTCATTAAAATTTAAACGACTAAGCTCATCAAATTGTATCATGCTTCAAATTAACGAGTTTTTATTTCTCGAATATCCAACTCATTAATTAATTCTTTATAGCGTCCTCTACTTCTTTTTGACAAATAGGCTAGTAGTCGTTGACGTTTTCCCAAAATTTTTCGCAAACCTCTCTGAGATGAAAAGTCTTTTTTGTGCAATTCCAAATGTGAAGTAAGCCTCCTTATCTTAGTGGTGAAACTGAATACTTGAAATTCCACTGTCCCTCTATTTTCTTCATTTTCTTTTTGAGAAATAATCGAAATGACTGAATTTTTTACCATAAAAAAATTCCCCTTTTTCCTTATACAGATATGGATTTTACTGATCAGTAATAATAATGCTATTAATTTCTATGCGATATATACAATAATTTTATCCAAATAACTCCTAATTTTCTGAATTCAAACCAATCACTAATCAATCGAATTTGAAATTCTATTTAGATAGGAATAAAAAAAGAATTGGTACGTTTTTGCATCGAAAAATTTCGACCTAAAATACAGAAGCGCCTATTGATTTATTTCAAGATCTAATGGAGATATTATTCATAGTCACTTCATATTGGATACTAGAATGAGATGTGAGACAAGAAAAATACAGGATCTCAGCTGTATATTTATTTACTTTTATATACCCTATAATTATATATAATTATATAGGGTATATAGAAATATGATATAGGATATATAGAAAAAAGTGTATTATTCACAAAATTTCAATCGCGGATACAGATATATTCTTAACATACTGAAACGACTGCCATTATTGGTATCAAACCAATAACGATCCATACAAGCTAAATCTTCTAATCGATAATTAGGCAAAAGAAAGAGCTTTAATTTCATTAATTTCTTTTTTTCTCTATCAAGATGGTTATTGTCGTGTGAAACTTGGCTGATGTTTGTTACGTTCTTTTCATTCCAAAATACTGGATTTCTATCTATAGAATTTTTATTCTTTGAACTGAAACAAATTAGAATTCTCACTTTTCTACGACGTTTAAACGATAAAATATTTTCTGGAACAAGTAAATCAAAATGCTTTTTGTCTCTATTTTCGGTTATTCTTTGATGTGGTAAAAGACTTTCATCAAAATTTTTCTTAGAAACATATCTTTGTTCTTGATATTTTTGATTAATTTGGTGCTTACTCTTATGAAACAACGAAATACCTATGGTTTGATACATAAGAAATTGTCCATCTTTTTTGCCAGACAACCGGAGTGGTTCTACAATCAATACACCTTTCTTTATCAATTCTGAGATAGTTAAATTCTTTTGAATCAACATTATATCCAAACTCATTTCTCTCTTTTGAATGGAGGATATAGTAATTTTTCTTGGATCTATCAGTCTAAGCAGGAGACAATAGACCTTGGTATTATTGATCATTCTTTGATTCAAAGTTGCACCCCATCTCAATTGAAAAAGCAAATAACGTTTCAGGAAGAAATCTAGTTCTGCTTCTGTATTGCTTTTGTATTGTTTTTTATTTTTCCCCTTTTCCGAGCTTGCATAAATTTCTTCAATATCTTTTTGTTGTGAGAGAACGGATTCGCGATCTCCTTGGCTTATGGGTTCTTTTTCTTCTTCAGTTCGATGCTTTTTATTTGATGCTATCAACAAATTTATCTTTTTCTTTTCATTAATTTTTTTCTTTTTACTACTTAAATTTAAAAGAAGTAATTTGCTTGGTATAAACCAAGGTTTCATTTTATATGCCTTATAAAGAAATACAAATTCTGGGAAGAGCCAAAATTCCAGATTTGATATAGGGCGCTTTAGCATTTTTTCATTCATTCCCATCCAATCAAGAAATCCTTTGTGGGAGTTTAGTGAATTGGTTTCTGGAATCATAAGATAAAAAAGATCTTTTTTAGAAATTATTTGAGAGTTGTTAGTACGAATTTGAGCATTTTGATTCCTATTAGTATCAATTTTGATCCAGGCCTCAATATCGGCTTTTTGGCTAAGATAAAAATGAAAAATTTTCCAATCAAAATATTTTCTATCAGCCGGTTTTTTCCTATATGGAATATCAACCTGCCCTAGATCGTTTGGAATAGGGATGTTTCTCCATATATCAAAAAGGGCTTTTTTAGCCCTGTTATAAGTATAAGAAATTTCTTGGCTCTTATTTCCGTCAAAGGGAGGTCTATAAAAAAAGCATTCCGTTTTATTTTCATAATTAATAAATTTATATGATAAAAGATTATATCTATAGGATTTTCGAAAATTATCTTTTTCATTAGATAATAAATCTACTTCAGATTTTTTTTTGGAACCGGCTAATAGGTCTTTTTCATATGAATGCCGCTTGTTTAAATTTTCCTTTTGAGCTATACAACGCAGGCGAACTCTATTTCGCCGCTTTTCTGGTATTAATATAGACCATCTGGTCTGAGATAAATGGTATTGAAAATGCCCTTTTAACCAAATTTTCCATTGATTCGTTTCATAGCCAGGAAGTTTCTTATTTGCTAATTTTGAATTAACCATTCCTTGTCTTTCAAAAGAATCCTTTATTTTAGGCTTAAGAAAGGGGGGTATTTTTTGATATTGAACAACAGATTTTACCGAGTTACTAATTTTTATTTGTGATAATTTGTAAAATACATAGGCTTGTGACATGTAGGATAAGTCATAAAAAATACGTGAATTTTCTTTAATATTACTAATCTTATCAAGTGGCTTTTTTATAGTCGAAATAAAAGAAATTGGAGTTTTTTTTTTTGTATTAATTTTTGCTTGTTTTCTTTCATTATTGTAAATCGATTTTTCAAAATTTTTTTTCGTTAATTTAAGAAAAAGTTCTGTATTTATTCTGGGAATATTAATGATAGATAAAAATAGATTTGTATAGGTTTTTTCAATGAAAATTTTTAAAATGGAGGGTAATTTACAGATTAATCGAGGATTTTTTCTTTTTAATATTTGCCATTTTTCAAATCTTTTATCATTATAACTTGTTTTCTTAGGACTAAGATTTTTTATTCTTGGAGTTACTTTTTTTTTCTCTTTTGAGATTCTTTCAATTTGATTTTGGATTGTACTTGTTCTATCAGTGAGATCCTTCGTTTTTTTTTCTGTCAATGGAGAATTTGTCCAACTCGAAGATGCAATTTGACTAAACGATTCGTGAATTATCTGATTGCTTATCATGGAATCTTTTTCATCTTTAAGTTCGCCCGATTTAGAGACTTCTACTTCTCTTAATCTAAACAATAGAATTGGATTTACTTTTGAAAGTTCTTTTGTTATATTTTTTATAAAAAAAACACCTCCGATAACCCATTTTTGGATTTCTTTTGAAATGTTTCGAAGTAATTTTGTTTTTTCTTTGAAAACTGTTAGAACTCGAAAATATTTCTTTTTACATTTTGCAATTAGTTTTTTTACTTCCTTTAAAAGGGGTTTAAAAAAAGAAGGACGCTTTCGGGGTGCACCAAAAGGAAGTTCCGCTTCCATTCCCCAAATTGTTAAAAAACAAAAATCATCTTTTTCTTTTTTCTTTTTCATTAGATCTTTCTGAGAGGATCGTAGTTTTGATTTGCGCCAAGGTTTCAGACAGAAAGGAAACATTATTTTTATCTGAATGCCGTCTGTCAACCAATTTTTTGGAAACTCTGTTTCGGATAATGGAACACCATTATAGGTACATTTAAGATGTATCTCTCTATTCCATTCCTGGAAATCCTCAGCCCATTCAGGAAGTTGGAATAGGAGTATACGGCCAATATTTTTTGAAATTATTAATAAAGGTAATAGAATACTTTTTCTAAAAATAGATTGAGTTATTAACATACAACCTCTTATTACTTGCGCAAGTGGAATACTATCCCAGGACTCTGCTATCTCTATTCGCACTTTTTCCTTTCTTTTGTTCTTTTCTTTTTTTTCTTCTCTTTTTGTTTGTTCTTTTGTATACTCTACTGTTTTGAATGCTTCTCCTTTACACACCCAATTTCGAAAAAATAGTTTAATTAATCCGGAGATATCAAAAGAAAAAAAGGGGGGTTTTTGTAGTCTTTCAAAAAAAAGAGGGGAATGCACA